GTTTCACAAGTACTGAACTAGATTTATTGTCATAACCAATAATTTCCACGGGTTCGTAAAAAATCGAATCGTTTAAACCATGATCATGAGCAAACGCATAAATATACTCCTGAAAAAGAAACGGATATAGGAAGTGTTGTTGCCGAGATCTATCTTTTTCTAAATATCCTTGTAATTCTTCCATTTACATTTCCACTTGAGCCAGAGGCAGGAGGTTTTTCTTGGTTTATCAAATGATATATACATAGTGCAATATGGTCAGAACAGGGTATTATGTATTGTATTATGTATATAGTATAGTAAGAAAAAAATATATACCCCGGAAAAGAAAGAGGGAGTCCAATCAACAGATCTTTTTACCTTCCTTTTCTATCCAATTGGTTTATGTTCGTTATAATTACAACAGGAGAAAAAATCCTTTATTTTTGCAACCCAATCGCTCTTTTGACTTTGGAATAAATTCTATTTATCAATATACTGTTTCTTCTACACATCCGTCTACAATCCATAATAAAGAATAATTAGGATTCTGAAAAAAAAAAGAAAAAATCAATGGTTCACTCACAGGAGAACCCACTCTTTCCCGCATTAGGCACTAATTCATTTTTAACGTCTAATTAGATCGGGTAATCATTCCAATTAAGAACATAAGCTCGTTGCTTTTTATTTTACCAGAATTGGAGCCATAGAGCTCTATCCATTTATTCACTAGACCCAACTGTAAATGTGAATTTCTTTTGTCCCCTTCCAAAAATCAAAACAATCTTTTGGAACTGTAATGATCCGGTAAGGATAAACTCAAAGTTCTACTTTAACTTTGACTTTCATTTCAAATTAAATAAATTAATAAAATCGAAAATCTAATAAAATCAATTTATTATTTTATTAGATTTTCGATTTTATTACGACATGCTGTTTTTTCCATTCATTACCCTTGAGGATCAGTCGTGGTCTTATAGACTATACCAATAGTCTGGACGAATTTGTTGCTTCATCCAAATGTGTAAAAGATCATAGTCGCACTTAAAAGCCGAGTACTCTACCGTTGAGTTAGCAACCCGGATAAATAGGATATGTAGATACGATCAAAATATAAAAATCAATTGAATTGCACTGCACGACCCTATCAAAACATTGAACTAGCAACACATCGAAAAGAAAGATTTTCTGATCAATTAGAAACACAAAATACCAAAGTTAGCAGATCGGATTAAAAATATTCCTAATCGAAATGTAAAAATTATGGCAGACCACCCATTTTTTATCAAATTCTTTTTTGATTTTCCCTAAGAAAATACATCTTGTATGAGAGTAAATGCAGCAAGGCAAACCCATCATTTGAGTGAAGGAAACAAAAAAAATCAATATGGGGTGGGGATAAACAGCCCTATTTATCTACGATCGAATTATATTTGTTCGATACACCATTGTCAATATAAAAGCAATGTTGAGAAAGTAAATCAAGTAAATAAAATAAAGACTTGTGTTGGATTGGCACAACATAAATAAGAAATTGGAATGGAAAAAATTAAGGAAAAGGTAAATAAAAAATCCCCGGTTTATTCAATCAATAAAAGTACGATAAGCAAGCTTAACCCCTTGTTTGTTGTTAAATTAAATTCCCCCACCAAAATATGAATAAAGCAAGAAAAAGGAAAATGGTGTGTAAATAGAAATAATTACACAAGGATAGATACTAGTTACCCTTCCCTACTTTATTTTATTTATTTAATAATTTTGTTTTTTCCTTTAATTAACTCAAAGTTCTTTCTTTAAAGAATTCTGCCTTCTTTAAAATATCATAAACAGTTCCTGTAGGTTGAGCACCTTTTTCAAGGAAATATAGAATAGCAGGAACATTTAAATAAGTTTGATTCTTTATCGGATTGTAAAAACCTACTTTTCGAAGATCTCTTCCTTCTCTTCGGAATCGAACATCAATTGCAACGATTCGATAGATGGCTCATTGGGATAGATGTAAATAAACAATGCCCCCCCTAGAAACGTATAGGAGGTTTTTTCCTCATACGGCTCGAGAAAAATGATTCCAATTTCTGTATATAATAGCAAGTGGATCCATAAAATCATGAATTTTACTATAATTTGAATTGAGTACTTTTTTCTTCTTCCTTACAGAAAAAGGAAGAAATCTCATTCATACTCATAACTCAAGTTGGGTAATTCTGACAAGAGAATCCTTAGACATTTATTGAGCCGTCTCTAAACTCTTTTGTTTGTCTCATTTCGAATCTATTTTTATTCCTCAGTCTGATCCAATTGTTGAGACAATTGAAAATAGTGTTTCCTTGTTTCGGAATCCTTTATCCTTGCTTTGTGAAATCATTGGGTTTAGACATTACCTCGGGGATCCTTATTCCTTTCAAAATGGCAGCAACATACCTTTTTTTGTTATTTCTTTCTATATAAATAGAATATGAATGATTGATTCCCTTGTGATACACTTTTCATCGAAATAGTTTTACCAATTTAGGAAAATTTGACTTTTCAAACTTGTTCTGAATTTGAACCTTTCGATTTAGAATTTATATATAGTGAGGATATACTTACAGAGTTGGTCTAACTTATTGATTTTCACTAACCCTAGATTCTTTCCCTTGAAAAATGAATCAATCCTTTCTTCTCGAGCTTCATCATGTACTATTTACTTATAACCCAACACAAATTAGGTTCCGGGCAGAACAGAACAAACTATGTCGAGCCAAGAGCATCTTCATTACTATAGAAGATGGCGGATGTAAAAATCCACAGCCGACCATGTCCTTCAAGTCGCACGTTGCTTTCTACCACATCGTTTCAAACGAAGTTTTACCATAACATTCCTCTAATTGAAATTTCAAAGCGGTATGGAATTGATTCAATATAAAATCATGAATAGTCATTGGTTCAACCGGTATATAATATTTCTATCTATGGATAAATAAGTATTTATCCGGATAAGGGTCAGCAAGGATCTAATTTATTTAATTTAACCCCATATTCTATCATATGAATTGAATGAAAATAAGGATATTCAATTTTACCCACATTTGACACTTGATTCCGTTTGTGAGAAACCAAATGAATTCTCAGATATGATTCTTAGAACCATTCTGAAAATTAATAAGAAAAGATTTTTCCCTTTAACAAATTATTGTTTCATGTGGAATGCAGTGTGATCCCATCTTTCGTTTCATGAAAAACGATCTGGGACGGAAGGATTCGAACCTCCGAATAACGGGACCAAAACCCGCTGCCTTACCGCTTGGCCACGCCCCATTTTGATTTCTATTCGATATTAATCAACACTAATATTGGTATTGGTTATTCGTCAATCCCAACCCAAATACACAAAAACATATGGGATATTTTGTTGCTAGGATTCAAGACATGTAGATATAGAATCAAAAAAATTCATTGATCATTACATAGAATTCAATTAAGATATTGTATGAAAGTTGAATTCCTTATATTCTCATTTTAGAATGATAATGGGGGGAGGGATTTTTTATTTGGGAAAGTCCGAACCGAAGAAAAAGAAGGATTTCTTGATCTGCCTTTTTCATTTTTCCCTTATAAAAATAACTCAAAATTATCTAATCCACAAGAACGAAATGCTTGTTATGCTTAATATCTTTAGTTTAATTGGTATCTGTCTTAATTCTGTCCTTTATTCGAGTAGTTTTTTCTTCGCCAAATTGCCCGAAGCTTATGCCATTTTCAATCCAATCGTAGATGTTATGCCTGTCATACCTGTACTCTTTTTTCTCTTAGCCTTTGTTTGGCAAGCCACTGTAAGTTTTCGATGAAATCTTTAATACTCTGCTAAATTGATGATGTATTCGATAAAAAAATTCTAAAAATTGATAAGATCAGATAAGTCTTACATTACGAACCCTCGATTCAAAAATCGAAATTCTTGTATATTGAATGAATAACCGCAGCGATGAATTTGGATCAGCCTTTTCCCCGTTCTGACCTTCCGGTGAGTATGGACTATTAGGTACTCCACAATACCTAATTATTGATATGACAAGAAATTTCGGGTAACGAATGAATCAAAATCTTATTACAAATAAATTCGTCTTATTTTTCATTTTTTGGGGTGTCAAAACAAAAAAAAAAATGGTATATGTGGTAAAAAATAGGCAATCTATTCCCCTTTTTCAAAAAAAAAATGATCTTGGAGATTGTGTAATGCTTACTCTCAAACTCTTTGTTTACACAGTAGTGATATTCTTTGTTTCCCTTTTTATCTTTGGATTCTTATCTAATGATCCAGGACGCAATCCTGGACGTGAGGAATAAAAAATTTCTAGTTTTTTTTGCTTTTTTCTAAATTAATTCTTAATAATCTTATTTGTTTCATACATTTAACTATGATAAAATCAAGGGATGAGAATCTTTTCGAATTCGAAAATACCAAGTGATCAGAGAAAGCGGAAAGAGAGGGATTCGAACCCTCGGTACAAATAATTCGTACAACGGATTAGCAATCCGCCGCTTTAGTCCACTCAGCCATCTCTCCTAATTCCAAATTGAAAATTTGTTATGTGATGTAACACGTGAAATAAAGATTGATAAAAATCCACCTTCTTCTCTTTATTTTCTTTTTTCATTTGATTTTTATTTATTTAATCTTATTTAACTTTATTATTATTATTTATTTTATTATATTATTAAAATAGAAATTCGAAATATTCTAAAATATTCTAATAAATAATAGAAATTTTAAAAATAGCTATTAAAATTTAAACTTAAACAAAGTATTTAATATTTAGATAAAATAATTTAAATAAAATAAAAGTAAAGGTATATATTTATACTAAGAGATATATATTTATTATAGTATAAATATATTATATATAATAAAATATGTAAAAATATGTATATATGTAAAAATATGTATAAGAAATATAAGAAAAATAAGAAAAAAATAGAAAAAAGCAATTGATCAGGAATTCAATATAGATAATGACTCAAAACGGATCTCCTCAATAGAA